AGTAAAGTGCCTGAATAAAGGATTACTGTGATAGAGTAAATCATGTAATTTAATTACCTTTACTATTATATTTAACAGAATCAAACTATTTCTTGAAATATCAAAAATTCCCGTGCATCATACACTAAAATATATTAATTATATTTATCAAAAAGGTAAGCTAAATTGGTAAGCTAGTGGGTTCATACCCCATTTATAGGAGTTTCCTCCTTTTTAATGATAATAAATCCATCAAAGATTCTCTTTTTTATTACTTTGTTTTCTGGCACTTTAGTAACTATCTGTTCTGACTCCTGATTAGGAGCATGAACAGGACTTGAAATTAATCTACTCTCATTTATTCCTTTAATAACAGATAGTAAGAATATAATATCAACAGAGGCCTCTCTTAAATATTTCCTTATTCAAACTGTCGCCTCGGCAATTTTCTTATTTTCAGTATTACTTATACATTTAGTAGCAATACTACCATCCATCTTAGAAACCCTTATCCCCTGTCTGATTAGATCTTCCTTATTTTTAAAAACAGGTGCTGCCCCTTTCCATTTTTGATTTCCAGGTGTGATAGAAGGTTTAACTTGAATTAACTCTTTAATTTTAATAACCTGGCAAAAAATTGCACCTTTAATAATCCTCTCTTATATTATTCCAATTAATATTTTTAGTTCACTAATTATCATTACATCTATTATTGTAGGTTCTCTAGGAGGGCTTAACCAAACATCTATACGAAAGATTATATCTTATTCTTCTATTAATCATATAGGATGAATATTAGGAGGTATAATTACAGGAGAAAATGCTTGAATATTCTACTTCTTAATTTACTCCTTCCTCACAACTTGTCTATGTTTACTATTTTACAATTTTAATATTTTTCACTTAACACAATGCTTTACTTTGACTCTCGATACTACGATAAAATTCTCTTTATTTCTCACACTATTATCCTTAGGAGGACTTCCCCCTTTTTTAGGATTCTTACCCAAATGATATGATATTCAACCTTTAACTGCTTTAAATCAATGATTTACTATCACAGTTATAGTTATTACAACATTAATTACTGTATTTTTCTATTTACGATTAACTTTCTCCTCCTTTCTCTTTACCCAAAGTGAATTAAGGTGATCTCATACCCTTACTTATTCTTCCTTATTATATAGTATCCTTATAATCTTCACTAATTTAGGTCTTTCAGGATTACTACTATGTACCTTGGCCACTTACTCATTCTAATCAATTTACCCTACAAATATTCTATCTCTTATAATTTGTACATAAACAAGGAAACTTAAGTATTCTTCCCACTTAAAAATCCATTATTGTTTATGTTACTATAGTATAACAGTTTTAAAATTAATAACTCAATTATCACTTTAGCTTATGATTTTACTTGTTATTATTTTATCGTTATACCCTTCCCCAAGTCTTATAATTTAAATTATTAAATTATAAAATACACCACAACGTATATTACAATAGATACATTAAACAATTCTATAATGAAAATAAGATCTCCTTCCAAATACTCGTTTGTTATATCTTACTAACAACATCTGCTAACTTTAAGCAGCGTAGAATTTAGTTAAATGGATTAATTAGTACTGTGATAAAAGTAAATCTTTTTTATTTGTAGTATCCTACTAACAACATCTGCTAAATTTAAACTCAGCCCAACGTAGAATTTAGTTAAATGGATTAATTAGTACTGTGATAAAAGCAAATCTTTTTTATTTGTAGTATCCTACTAACAACATCTGCTAAATTTAAACTCAGCCCAACGTAGAATTTAGTTAAATGGATTAATTAGTACTGTGATAAAAGTAAATCTTTTTTTTTTATTTGTAGTGTCCTGCTAGCAAACATCTGCTAAATTTAAACTCAGCCCAACGTAGAATTTAGTTAAATGGATTAATTAGTACTGTGATAAAAGTAAATCTTTTTTATTTGTAGTATCCTACTAACAACATCTGCTAAATTTAAGCTCAGCTCAACGTAGAATTTAGTTAAATGGATTAATTAGTACTGTGATAAAAGTAAATCTTTTTTTTTATTTGTAGTGTCCTGCTAGCAACATCTGCTAAATTTAAACTCAGCCCAACGTAGAATTTAGTTAAATGGATTAATTAGTACTGTGATAAAAGTAAATCTTTTTTATTTGTAGTATCCTACTAACAACATCTGCTAAATTTAAACTCAGCCCAACGTAGAATTTAGTTAAATGGATTAATTAGTACTGTGATAAAAGTAAATCTTTTTTATTTGTAGTATCCTACTAACAACATCTGCTAAATTTAAGCTCAGCTCAACGTAGAATTTAGTTAAATGGATTAATTAGTACTGTGATAAAAGTAAATCTTTTTTTTTTATTTGTAGTGTCCTGCTAGCAACATCTGCTAAATTTAAACTCAGCCCAACGTAGAATTTAGTTAAATGGATTAATTAGTACTGTGATAAAAGTAAATCTTTTTTATTTGTAGTATCCTACTAACAACATCTGCTAAATTTAAGCTCAGCTCAACGTAGAATTTAGTTAAATGGATTAATTAGTACTGTGATAAAAGTAAATCTTTTTTATTTGTAGTATCCTACTAACAACATCTGCTAAATTTAAGCTCAGCTCAACGTAGAATTTAGTTAAATGGATTAATTAGTACTGTGATAAAAGTAAATCTTTTTTATTTGTAGTATCCTACTAACAACATCTTCTAAGATTAAACTCAACACAGTGTAAAATTTAGTAATATAGATCAATTAAAATGAAATGAAAGTAACCCTACTTATAGTATTTACTAACACTATATCTAACTTTAAATTCCATCACAATATAGAATTTGATTAATAAATATAAATACCACTTTAATTTATCTTTAGTTTAATTACATATTTTAACTGATAAACTATTAAATCAAATTTAATATTATTTAAAATTTATACCGGTATTTTAAAGATATATAATCAATCCATCTTATTGAAATCTACTTAATAAATGAAAATTCTGCTCCAATAGAATTATTTAATAATGAAAATATAAAATTAATTATGTATAAATTCTAGTAACATTAAAGATTTTAAGTTAAAAAAACTATTAGCCTTCAAAGCTGGAAATAAAATAAAAAAATTTTTAAATCTTATGCCTCAGTAGTCCTACTACTCCTTCAGAATTGCAATCTAATATCATCATTGACTATAAGGCTAATTATTGGTAAAAGAGATATACTCCCATAAATAAATTTACAATTTATCGCCTATAATTCAGCCATTCTACCGCAACAATGACTTTTCTCGACTAACCATAAGGATATTGGAACACTATATTTTATTTTTGGAGCCTGAGCAGGAATAGTAGGAACTTCGTTAAGACTTTTAATTCGAGCTGAATTAGGTCAACCTGGATACCTAATTGGTGATGACCAAATTTATAATGTAATTGTTACTGCTCACGCTTTTGTAATAATCTTCTTTATAGTTATACCTATTATAATTGGAGGATTTGGTAATTGATTAGTCCCTTTAATACTAGGTGCTCCAGATATAGCCTTCCCTCGAATAAATAACATAAGTTTTTGATTATTACCTCCATCATTAACTTTATTACTAGCAAGAAGCCTAGTCGAAAATGGGGCCGGTACAGGATGAACTGTATACCCTCCACTATCTGCTGGAATTGCTCATGGTGGAGCTTCTGTAGATTTAGCTATTTTCTCCCTTCATTTAGCTGGAATTTCTTCTATTCTAGGTGCAGTAAACTTTATTACTACTATTATTAATATACGATCACCAGGTATATCTCTTGATCAAACACCTTTATTTGTTTGATCTGTAGGTATTACAGCTTTACTACTTCTACTCTCTCTACCTGTTTTAGCGGGTGCTATTACAATATTATTAACTGATCGAAATTTAAATACATCATTCTTTGATCCTGCTGGAGGAGGTGACCCTATTTTATATCAACACCTATTTTGATTCTTTGGTCATCCAGAGGTTTACATTTTAATTCTACCAGGATTTGGTATAATTTCTCATATTATTAGTCAAGAAAGAGGGAAAAAGGAAGCTTTTGGAACTTTAGGGATAATTTACGCAATACTTGCCATTGGATTATTAGGATTCGTTGTCTGAGCACATCATATATTTACTGTAGGAATAGATGTAGACACTCGAGCTTATTTTACTTCTGCTACTATAATTATTGCCGTCCCAACAGGTATCAAAATCTTCAGTTGATTAGCCACCCTTCATGGTACACAATTAACTTATAGTCCATCTCTACTATGGGCCCTAGGTTTTGTATTTTTATTCACTATTGGAGGGTTAACAGGGGTTATCCTAGCTAATTCATCAATTGATATTATTTTACATGATACTTATTATGTCGTAGCTCACTTCCACTATGTTTTATCTATAGGAGCTGTCTTTGCTATTATAGCAGGATTTATTCAATGATATCCATTATTTACAGGACTAACTATAAATCCTAAATGATTAAAGGTACAATTCACTATTATATTTGTAGGAGTAAATTTAACATTCTTTCCTCAACACTTCCTTGGATTAGCAGGAATACCTCGTCGATATTCAGATTACCCTGATGTATATACATCCTGAAATGTTCTTTCAAGATTAGGTTCAACAATTTCCTTCATTGGAATTATTATATTAATTTTCATTATTTGAGAAAGTATAATTTCTAATCGAACTGTTATATTCCCACTCAGAATAACTAGTTCGCTAGAATGATACCAAAATCTTCCTCCAGCTGAACATAGTTACTCAGAATTACCTATACTCTCTAGTTAATAATCTACTTTCTAATATGGCAGATAAGTGCAATAGATTTAAGCTCTATACATAAAGGTTTACCCTTTTATTAGATAATGGCAACATGATCTAATTTAAATTTACAAAATAGAGCCTCACCATTAATAGAACAGCTAACTTTTTTTCATGATCATACTTTAATAATTCTACTAATAATTACTGTACTAGTTGCTTACATTATATCATCTTTATTTTTTAATCAATTTACACATCGATATCTCCTTGAAGGACAAATAATTGAAGTTATTTGAACTATTTTACCCGCTGTTACCTTAATTTTTATTGCCTTACCCTCCTTACGATTACTTTACCTACTTGATGAATCAATAGATCCCATTATTACCTTAAAAACTGTGGGTCATCAATGATACTGAAGTTATGAGTATACAGATTTCTCTACTCCTTATGAGTTTGATTCTTACATAATTCCCTATAATGAAATAAGCCCTGAAGGATTTCGATTACTTGATGTAGATAACCGAACAGTGTTACCTATATTAACTCAAATTCGTATACTAGTAACAGCAGCTGATGTGCTACATTCTTGAACAATTCCCGCTTTAGGAGTTAAGGTAGATGCAACACCTGGTCGCTTAAATCAAACCAGCTTTTTTATAAATCGACCAGGATTATATTATGGACAATGTTCCGAAATTTGTGGAGCTAATCACAGATTTATACCTATTGTAATTGAAAGAGTTAATACTAAAACTTTTATTAAATGAATTAATTCAAACTTAAATTCATCATTAGATGGCTGAAAGTAAGCGATGGTCTCTTAAACCATTTAATAGTAATTTACATCTACTTCTAATGGAGAAATTAGTTAAAAAATAACATTAGCATGTCATACTAAAATTATTAAACCCATTAATATTTCTCTATTCCTCAAATAAGTCCACTTTGATGATTATTATTATTTGTTACTTTTTCCATTACTCTAATTATATTTACTTTAATTAACTTTTTTATTGCTATTAATATACCTCAAATAAGAGAAACTAATCAACAAACTACTTCAACTCCCACATTAACCTGAAAATGATAATAACAAGTTTATTCTCAGTATTTGATCCCTCAACTAATATTCTTGGTTTATCTTTAAACTGATTAAGAACATTTATTGGTATTACTATAATCCCAACAATTTTCTGATTAATTCCCTCACGATCTTCTATTATTTGATTTAATATTATTACAACCCTACATAAGGAATTCAAATTATTAATTGGTCCTACTAAAAATTTAGGAGCAACATTAATTTTTATTTCATTATTCTCCTTAATCTTATTTAACAATTTTCTAGGTTTATTCCCTTATGTTTTTACTAGATCTAGTCATCTTTCTATAACATTAGCTCTAGCTTTACCTTTATGATTAAGATTTATAATTTATGGTTGATTTAATCACACTCAACACATATTTGCTCATTTAGTCCCTCAAGGAACTCCTGCTCTTTTAATACCTTTTATAGTATGTATTGAAACTATTAGAAACATAATTCGACCAGGTACTCTAGCAGTACGATTAGCAGCTAATATAATTGCTGGTCATCTATTATTAACTTTATTAGGAAATACTGGACCCGCCCTTTCAGCTATAAGTGCAAGATTATTAGTAATTGGTCAAATTGCCCTCTTAATTTTAGAGGCTGCTGTTGCTATAATCCAGGCCTACGTCTTTGCTGTCTTAACAACTTTATATGCTAGTGAAATTTAATGACAACACATTCAAATCATCCATATCATTTAGTTAATCCAAGCCCTTGACCATTAACAGGAGCTATTGGAGCTTTAGTCACTGCAGCAGGGTTAGTAAAGTGATTCCACCACTTTAACCCTTCCTTACTTTTTCTTGGTATTTCTATTACTACATTGACTATAATTCAGTGATGACGAGATGTTACCCGAGAAGGTACTTATCAAGGTCTTCATACTTTATCTGTAAATTATGGGCTACGATGAGGTATAATTCTATTTATTATTTCTGAGGTTTTCTTCTTTGTATCCTTTTTCTGAGCATTTTTTCATAGTAGTTTATCACCAAATATTGAATTAGGATCTATATGACCCCCTTCAGGTATTCAACCATTTAATCCTTTACAAATTCCTTTATTGAATACAGCTATTTTATTAGCATCAGGTGTAACAGTAACTTGAGCTCATCATAGATTAATAGAAGGTAATTATAGCCAAGCCTCACAAAGTTTATTTTTCACAATTATCTTAGGAATTTATTTTTCTATTCTTCAAGCATATGAATATATTGAAGCACCTTTTACTATTGCAGATGCAGTATACGGATCTACATTTTTCATAGCAACAGGATTCCATGGACTACATGTTATTATTGGAACAACTTTTTTATCAGTATGCTTACTACGACATCTAATAAATCATTTCTCTCCTAACCACCACTTTGGATTTGAAGCAGCAGCTTGATATTGACATTTCGTAGATGTAGTCTGATTATTCCTTTATGTTTCAATTTACTGATGAGGTAGATAATTTATTTAGTATAAACAGTACATTTGACTTCCAATCAAAAAGATTGATTTTTATCAAAATAAATAATTTGATTAATAGCATTAATTTCAATAATCACACTTGTATTATGCTCAGTAATTATAGCTCTTGCCATAATCTTATCAAAAAAAACATTTAATGATCGGGAAAAAAGATCCCCCTTTGAATGTGGATTCGACCCTAGAAGTTCAGCACGATTACCTTTTTCCCTTCGATTCTTCTTAATTGCCGTTATCTTTTTAATTTTTGATGTAGAAATTGCACTTCTTTTACCTATAATTATTATTGATTTATGATCAAGAATTATATCTTGATCAATTGTCGTAATAATTTTTTTATTAATTCTCCTTTTAGGTCTTTATCATGAATGAAATCAAGGAGCATTAGAATGAGCAAACTAAAAGGGTTGTAGTTAATTATAATATTTGAATTGCACTCAAAAGGTACTAAATCAATTTAGTCAACCTTAAATAAGAAGCGATAATTTGCACTCAGTTTCGACCTGATTCTAGATGATAACCATCCTTATTTTTTTTTTTCTAATTAATTGAAACCAAAATAGAGGTATATTACTGTTAATAATATTATTGAAAAATCATTTCCAATTAAGAAATGTGAGAGCACAAATGAAAGCTGCTAACTTTTTATTTTAATGGTTTAACTCCATTAACATTTCTATTTATATAGTTTAAATAAAACAATACATTTTCATTGTATAAATAATATTTCTTATATTTATAAATATTTAAGAATAAATTTATTTCCTTAACATCTTCAGTGTTACACTCTATATAAGCTACTTAAATATAAAATAAAAGATACTAAAATAATTACCCAAAGAGTAAATAATAATAAATGAACCTTTAAACTATTATTTTGTCATCATTGAACCATTTGAGATTGTGTAGTCGCTTCCTTATAAATTATTTGTCCCCCAAATTCTTCTCTTCACCCTTGATCAATTCTCTTTAACATAAAACCTCCTAATACTAATGGACTTTTATTTAAACCATATGTTCTAATAAAAGGTATAAATCATATAGACCCAAAAAAACTAATCTTTATATAATGAGTAAATCTTTTTAATTCATAAGACAACGAAAACTTTGATAATTCATATCCAACTAATGCTCCAATTACTCTTACTAATAATGCCAACATTTTTAAAGGTAAAGGTAAACAAATCATTTCTGGTGATGTAAATAATATTCATCTTAATATACATCCCCCGATTACTGCTATGAATATTAATCCTATTATACCTTTTAATATAACTCAACCTTCATCATTTAAAGGATGAAACGAAGTTGAATTAAATTCACCTGTTATAGAATAATATACTAGACGCAAAGAATAACATACAGTTAAACCTGTTGAAAAAAAATACAAAAAAAATCTTAAAATATTTAAATATGATATTGTTACAACTTCTAAAATTAAATCCTTTGAATAAAATCCAGCTAAGAAAGGTATCCCACATAAAGCTAAATTTGATACATTAAAACAGATAGTAGTTAATGGTATTTGAGAACACAAATTACCCATAAATCGAATATCTTGTGAATTTTTTATATTGTGAATAACTGCCCCAGCACATATAAATAATAAAGCCTTAAATAAAGCGTGTGTTAATAAATGAAAAAAAGCAAGTTTAGGAAAACCTATTGATAAGATTCTTATTATTAGACCTAATTGTCTCAAAGTTGATAAAGCAATAATCTTTTTTAAATCAAATTCAAAATTAGCTCCTAGTCCTGCTATAAATATAGTTAAACCTGAAATCAATAATAAAAATTGACCAACTCCCTCATCAACAATTAAGTTATTAAAACGAATCAACAAATAAACCCCTGCCGTAACCAATGTAGAAGAATGAACCAACGCAGAAACCGGTGTAGGAGCTGCTATAGCAGCAGGCAATCAAGATGAAAAAGGAATTTGAGCTCTTTTAGTTATAGCAGCAAGCACAACTAAAATACCAATAAATATACCTTCTATAGTTCTCTTTGCAAAATCTAAATAATAAATATAATTCCATCTACCAAAATTTAATATTCAAGCAATTGCCATTAACAGTGCAACATCTCCAATACGATTAGATAAAGCTGTTAATATACCTGCACTATAAGACTTTACATTTTGATAATAAATTACTAAACAATATGAGACCAACCCTAAACCATCTCAACCTAATAAAATTCTAATTAAATTAGGTCTAATAATCAAAAATATTATTGATAAAACAAATATAAGAACTAAAATAATAAATCGATTAATTAACATATCACCTCTTATATACTCATTACTATAATAAATTACTAAACCTGAAATATATATAACAAAAGACATAAATATTAAAGATATTCAATCAAAAAGAAAAGTCATTACCACGTTTGATGAATTCAATTGAAAAAGCTCCCACTCAATAAAAATCACCATATTAGTGGTAAGAAAATATATACCAAAAAATAAAGAAGTTAATCTTCTTATTATTAAAAAAACAAATCTTAATTTACATAATGATAATGACCATAAAATGATCTAAGGTAATTAATTATTACATCTTTGACACCACAAATCAATATTTTTATTAAACTACTTAAATATAATCATAATAAACAAATATCACCCTTTAAAATTAAAATATTTAATGGTAATCAATGTAATATTAATAATAAATATTCACGAACAAACCCTGAAGAACAAGAATATACACCAGAATAAAATATTCCATGCTGACTAAATGAATATAAATATAAAGAATAAGCAGCACTAAAAAAAGACATCAATATTAATATTAATATTCTTCATCAGCATCAACTAACTAAACAGTTTAATAATCCGACTTCCCCTATCAAATTTAATGAAGGAGGAGCGGCTATATTTGAAGAACTTAATAAAAATCATCATAATGCTATTGAAGGCATAAAATTCATTAATCCCTTATTAATTAATAAACTACGACTACCAAGACGCTCATAAGTAATATTAGCCAAGCAAAATAGCCCTGATGAACATAAACCATGAGCTAATATTAAAGTATAAGTTATATCAAATCCTCAAGTTGTTATAGTTATAATACCTCCTACTACCATCCCTATATGAACTACTGATGAATAAGCAATTAAAGCCTTTAAATCAGTTTGCCGTAAACAAATTAATCTTACAAGAACACCACCAATCAGACTAATATTAATTCAAATAAAATTTATCTTAACCCCAAGATGTCTCAATATTCTATAAACCCGTAATAAACCATATCCACCTATCTTTAATAATACCCCTGCTAAAATTATTGAACCTGATACTGGTGCTTCTACATGTGCTTTGGGTAACCATAAATGTACTAAAAACATAGGTATTTTCACTAAAAAAGCAACAATAAGACCTAAATAAATCAAAATTCTTATTATATCTGCCTTTACTAATATAACATGTAAGCTTCCATAAAGCTCATATAAACTAAATAACCCTACCAATAAAGGTAAAGAAGCAAATAATGTATAAAATAACAAGTAAACACCTGCCTGTAAACGCTCAGGCTGATACCCCCAACCCAAAATTAATAATAAAGTAGGGATTAATCTTCCTTCAAAAAATAAATAAAAAGAAAATAATCTTAAACTTCTAAAAGTACAATACAATATTATTATTAAAAATAAAACTATAAACAAAAATAAACCCTCATGAAAATTTTGACGATTAACTGACTCTCTAGCAGTAATTATTAATGAACAAATCCAAAATCTTAATAAAATAAGACCATATGAAAGTAAATCACAACCTAATAAATATCTTAAGTTCGAAATGCTAGACGTTAAAACAAAACTACATATAAATATAAATGTTATAAAATATAAAATATTCTGTACCACTCACCATATTTTTTCAACAAAACATAAAGGGATTACAAACTTCATCATTAATAAAAATTTTAACATTGTAAAATTCTAAAAGTTTGAAAAAAATCATTACCATGAGTACGAATTATAGATACCAAAATTGATAAACCTAGAGCACCTTCACAAACAGAAAATGTCAAAAAAATCATTATAAAATATAAATCTTGTGGATATAAATTAAGTATAATAAATAATATTAAAAATAAACCTAATATAATAAATTCCAAACTTAATAAAGTGGCCAACAAATGTTTTCGCTTAGAACTAAATACCCATACCCCACCTATAATAATAAATGATATCAAAACTATATTAAAAACTATTACCATTAAGTTTTAATAGTTTAACCTAAAACGCTGGTCTTGTAAATCAGTAATAAGAAATATCTTTTAAAACTCAGAGGAAAAGAAACTCTTTTTCATTAATCCCCAAAATTAATATTTTTAATCAAACTACCCTCTGTATTCAATTCACTTTTATTACAAGAATCCTTCTTACCTGTATATTTATACTTATTAGACACCCTTTAGCTATAACTCTTACAATCATTCTTCAAACATTATTAATCTGCTTAACCGTCTCCACTTTTACCCATAGATCATTATTCGCTTACATTTTATTCCTAGTCTTCCTAGGAGGTATATTGGTTTTATTTATTTACATTACTAGTTTAGCAGCAAATGAAATATTCACCCCTATAATCAAATATGCAGTAATATTTTCCATTATTCTTTTTATTTTAATAATTATTAATATATTATTTGACTCTTTATTAACAACTAATTTATTAAATAACCCAGACATATTAAAAAATGAAACTATTGATATATCAGCTAATGAACCTATTTATCTATTAACCAAATTATATAACACCCCTACTAAGATTATGACTGTTATTTTAGTAATTTACTTATTTTTAACTCTAATTGCCGTAGTAAAAATTACTAATATTTTTTTAGGACCCTTACGTCAAAAATACTAATGACCAAACCCATACGACTCTCACACCCCCTTTTTAAAATTGCCAATAATGCTTTAGTCGATCTCCCTGCTCCATCAAATATTTCCGCCTGATGAAACTTTGGTTCATTATTAGGCTTATGTTTAGGAATCCAAATCATCACCGGACTATTTCTTGCTATACACTATACTGCACATATTGACCTTGCATTCTCAAGTGTAGTACACATCTGTCGAGACGTAAATTATGGATGATTCCTACGAACCCTTCATGCCAATGGAGCATCATTCTTCTTCATTTGCTTATATCTCCATGTAGGGCGTGGAATATATTATGGATCATATAATTATACACAAACATGAATAACAGGTGTAATTATCCTATTCCTAGTTATAGGAACAGCTTTCATAGGTTATGTATTACCTTGAGGTCAAATATCATTTTGAGGGGCTACTGTTATTACAAATCTATTATCCGCTATTCCTTACTTAGGAACTGATCTTGTCCAATGAGTATGGGGAGGATTTGCCGTAGATAATGCTACCTTAACACGATTTTTCACCTTCCATTTTGTTATACCATTCATTGTAGCAGCTATAGTTATAATTCATTTATTATTCCTTCATCAAACAGGTTCTAATAATCCTTTAGGACTAAATAGAAATATTGATAAAATTCCATTCCATCCATACTTTTCTTATAAGGACATCTTCGGATTTATCATTATAATTATATCTTTAACAACATTAACCCTTCTTGAACCTTATTTATTAGGAGATCCAGATAACTTCACCCCTGCTAACCCACTAGTAACCCCTGTTCATATTCAACCCGAATGATATTTCCTTTTCGCTTACGCCATTTTACGTTCAATTCCTAATAAACTAGGAGGAGTAATTGCCCTAGTTCTGTCTATTACCATTTTAATAATCCTCCCTCTTTATAATAAACATAACTTTCGAGGAACACAATTCTACCCATTAAATCAAATTCTATTCTGATCAATGGTTAATATTGTTATTTTATTAACATGAATTGGTGTGCGACCTGTTGAAGATCCTTATATTCTTACAGGACAAATCTTAACTGTTTTATACTTCCTTTATTATTTATTAACCCCTATTATACTTAACTTATGAGATGAATTAGTAAAATATTAGTTAATAAGCTTTATGAAAGCATATGTTTTGAAAACATAAGATAGAAGTTTAATCCTTCTGTTAACTTTTCAATATTACTAAATTTAATACATTAAATTACAAAAAACTGCATTATAATTTTAAATCCTAAGAAAAAAAATAAAAAATTAAGAGATAAAGGTAAGTATCTTTTTCAAGCTAAATACATCAACTTATCATATCGAAATCGAGGTAACGTACCTCGAACTCAAATAAATAAAAATGCTAATAAAGACAATTTAATAAAAAATATATATGAAAATACATCTGCACCTAAGAAAATGATACAAAACAATATACTCATAAATATAATTCTAGTATATTCAGCTATAAAAATTAAAGCAAATCCCCCTGAACTATATTCAACATTAAAACCAGATACTAATTCAGATTCACCTTCAGCAAAATCAAAAGGAGTACGATTCGTTTCAGCTAAACATGATGCAAATCAAGCTAATATTAAAGGAAAACTAAAAAAAGCAAATCATCTATAATCCTGTAACCCTATAAAATCCATTAAATTATAACTTTCAACTAACATAACAAAAGATAATAAAATTAAAGCTAATCTAACTTCATAAGAAATTGTTTGAGCCACACCCCGTAAGCCACCTAATAAAGCATAATTAGAATTCGAGGATCACCCAGCAATTATAACTGTATAAACACCTATACTAGTGCAACATAAAAAAAATAATAAACCTAAATTAAAAGAAAATAATAATCTCATATAAGGATAAACTATTCATACTAATAAAGATAAAAACAATCTTACAATAGGAGACAAATAATATAAAAAATAATTTGATAATGAAGGATTTACTCTCTCCTTAGTAAATAATTTTATAGCATCAGCTAAAGGTTGAGGTAAACCAACAAATCCAACTTTATTTGGTCCCTTACGAATTTGAATATACCCTAACACTTTACGTTCTAATAAAGTTAAAAATGCTATTCCAATTAAGACACAAATAATTAATACAAGTCTTCTTACTATACATAATATAATCTCATACCAAATCAATACTATTTGTAATATTAACTACATAATTGAATTCTAAATTCAAGGCACTTATCTGCCAAAATAGTTTATTATTAAACAAATTTAATAAATAATATTTAAAGTGCTTGGTCCTTTCGTACTAAAACACCATATTAATATAAGGATAGAAACCGACCTGGCTTACACCGGTCTGAACTCAGATCATGTAAGGGTTTAAAGGTCGAACAGACCTATTAGTTAAACTGCTACACCTAACTATTTCCTTAATCCAACATCGAGGTCGCAATCTTTTTTGTTGATAAGAACTCTTAAAAAAAATTACGCTGTTATCCCTAAAGTAACTTAATCTTATGATCACTAAAAATGGATCAAATACCCATAAATCAATGTATAATAAATAAAGAGTTAAATATATCTTTATGTCACCCCAACAAAATATACTTTTAACAATTAAAATAAACAACCAAATATAAATTATTATAATGTATATAAAGCTTTATAGGGTCTTCTCGTCCTCTATGTATACTTAAGCCTTTTAACTTAAAAGTTAACTTCTATATTTAATAATAAGACAGTTAATACCTCGTCAAACCATTCATTCCAGCCCTCAATTAAAAGACTAATGATTATGCTACCTTTGCACGGTCATAATACCGCGGCCCTTCAAATTATTCAGTGGGCAGGCCCTACCTTATATTTATTCAAAAGGAGATGTTTTTGATAAACAGGCGAGTATTAATTTTGCCTAGTTCCTTATTAACAATTCTTAATTAAAATTAAAAATACATATTTATATACTTATTTTATCATTTTTAATCAAATAAATTTATTAAATTTGACATCTCAATAAACAAATTAAATATATTAAAAAATCTTTTTTCCACTAAACAACTTATAACATTATTCTAATGAAAGCTAATTTCAAGCCTACATCTTCAAATTTGATTCTTAATATTATAATAAAAATAATAAAGCTCATCCCTTACTATTTCTTATATTTTAAACAAATTAATATAAAAAAATAAAAATGCTCTAAAATAAATAAATTAAATTTAATTCTTGAGAAACCAGATATCTTAAGAAACGGATAACATCTCATTGCCAAATTAATATTAATAATGGTAATGCCATAACAACTATTATATTAATTTAACTCTTCCTAATTCGGGATCTAAAAATCCTTTTTCTTAATTAATAAACCCTGATACAAAAGGTACAAATAATATTCTTTTTTTACACAAATAAATTTTCAATATATTTCATAATTCCTTTACAGTACTAATAAATTATCATAAGAAAAATTTATTCATTAAACCCTACTTAAACTTAAAAATAAAATTAATTTTATTATAAAATATTCTACATAACAGATAATAATATTCTCCTTCAAAACAATCTGAATCGCACAGAACTAATTTTCAATGTAAATGAAATGCCTAACTTTTAAGCTTTATTTTGTCTTCCTAGACACACTTTCCAGTACGACTACTCTGTTACGACTTATCTCACCTTAATAGCGAGAGCGACGGGCGATGTGTACATGTCCTAGAGCTTCAGTCATCTTATCATAATTTAACAAAATTACTTCCAAATCCACCTTCAATACCATATTACAATAATATATCCATTTAAATAATTTTATTGTAATCCATCTCCCACTTAATTATAAACTGCACCTTGACCTGACATATTATCTTAAAATATTAAGAAAATTAAACCTCTAACAAGATAATCTTACGACGGCGGTATACAAGCTGATATTACAAAACTAAGTTAAATCTAATGTGTATTATCAATTACGGGACAGATTCCTCTGAAAAGACTAAGACACCGCCAAATTCTTTGAGTTTCAAGCAATTATCTAATACTACTCAAGTTTAATTATTTACAATTGAAATAATAGGGTATCTAATCCTAGTTTCATAATCAATTTTCAAAGCTTCATTTAATAACTTAAAATATTCTCAATTTAACAAATTTTACCTATTAAATTAATATAACCTTTCATTAAATAAACAAATTAACTCCTAACTAATAAAATTTATTCCTATCCTACGTATAACCGCGGCAGCTGGCACGACTTTAGCCGATCATACATCAAATTACTAATTCCAAATTCCTTTGATCAATAATACCAAATACTGCGAATAATTAATCATCATTAAGATATACTTATCACCCACAAAAATTTACATGTAATACCATTCAAATAATAAATTATTAAGCAAGAATAAAACTTTCAATTTAAATTACACTAAAATGGAACAACGCTCTCACTTAATGAACACCTCCCAAATAAAATTTACGAAAGAACCATTCCAAGTGCACCATTTTAACACCTTTCTCCCCTTAATTTCGATTTAACCTACAAAGCTGCTTCCCTTCAACGCGCAAGTTAAAACTTTCAATTTAAATTACACTAAAATGGAACAACGCTCTCACTTAATGAACACCTCCCAAATAAAATTTACGAAAGAACCATTCCAAGTGCACCATTTTAACACCTTTCTCCCCTTAATTTCGATTTAACCTACAAAGCTGCTTCCCTTCAACGCGCAAGTTAAAACTTTCAATTTAAATTACACTAAAATGGAACAACGCTCTCACTTAATGAACACCTCCCAAATAAAATTTACGAAAGAACCATTCCAAGTGCACCATTTTAACACCTTTCTCCCCTTAATTTCGATTTAACCTACAAAGCTGCTTCCCTTCAACGCGCAAGTTAAAACTTTCAATTTAAATTACACTAAAATGGAACAACGCTCTCACTTAATGAACACCTCCCAAATAAAATTTACGAAAGAACCATTCCAAGTGCACCATTTTAACACCTTTCTCCCCTTAATTTCGATTTAACCTACAAAGCTGCTTCCCTTCAACGCGCAAGTTAAAACTTTCAATTTAAATTACACTAAAATGGTATACGAATTCGAGCTCGGTACACGCCGACCCTCCGAAGATTTTTAGCCGATCATACATCAAATTACTAATTCCAAATTCCTTTGATCAATAATACCAAATACTGCGAATAATTAATCATCATTAAGATATACTTATCACCCACAAAAATTTACATGTAATACCATTCAAATAATAAATTATTAAGCAAGAATAAAACTTTCAATTTAAATTACACTAAAATGGAACAACGCTCTCACTTAATGAACACCTCCCAAATAAAATTTACGAAAGAACCATTCAAATACACCATTTAACACCTTTCCTCCCTTAATTTCGATAACAACGCAATTTAAATTTAAATTATTATTTAAATAAGAAAATATCTAATAAATAATAATTTTACAATAAATTTAATGAAGGATAACTATTATTTTTTTTTTTTTTTTTGTGCTAGAATAGCACATAGTTATATTTACCTTGATTGGATAGGTTATTAAATGCGTATTTTAAATTATACTTTATATTATTAATAATAAGTAAATAAATAAAGACTTATAATATATTATATAATATCCTTATCTTTAATTATATTATATAATCATTTATTAATATATGAACTATATATAATAAAAATAATGATCTATGCCCTCTACAATTTTTATAAATATTTTTAAGATCCTTTCTTTCGGCCTCTTCCTATAAGCATACTAGGTTTATAAGGGCCTGAATATATATAAGATCTTATCTAAAATACTTTTTTAGATTAATAAATAAATTATATTAAATAATTATATATATATATATAGACATATATTTGTTGCGAAAAAAACCTGCCATTTTACCCCATTTTTGGCCAATAATCCCCAATTTTACTAAATTTAATTACTTATTTTAGACCAACGAAATAAAAACGACAATTTATGTACCATAACTATAACTTTATAAATTAAAGTTT